ATGAATTAATAAGTCGAACAAAAGCTCTAGAAAAAGAAAAGGGATTTCTTGCTCTAGATATGCTCGAAAAAAGGACCAGATTATGCAATGATGAAAACGAACAAAAATACTTGCCCAAAACGTATGACCCCTTTTTGAGGGGACCATATCGTGGAACAATAAAAAAATTCTATTCACATATGATCATGAATGATTTAATCACTTCTACAGATACGGAGGATTCCATAGAAATCAATTGGATAAATAAGATTTATGGGCTACTTCCTAATAATTCTAATTATTCCAGAAAATTTGAACATCAAAAGAATCCGCCTGATAGGGAATCATTACTGAATTATATTGGTAATTCCTTAACCTCAATCAAAGAATTTCCTTTTGAGCCTGCACCCATTTTGCATTTTAAAAAATATTCTTTATTGAGAGAGCAAACAAGAATTGATTTTGAAAATCAAACAAAAGCTTTAAAATGGGTATTCGATGTAATTACAACTGATCCAAATGATCAAACAATAATTAGAAATAAATCTATTGGAATAGAAGAAATCCATAAAAGGGTTCCTCGGTGGTCATACAAATTAACTGATGATTTGAAAGAACAGGAGGCAGAAAATGAGGAAGAATCCAAGGAAGATCATGAAATTCGTTCAAGAAAAGCCAAACGCGTAGTAATTTATACTGATAACAATCAGAATACCAACCCTATTACAACTACAAATAATACTAATAATAGTGATCAAGCAGAAGAGGTGGCTTTGATACGTTACTCGCAACAATCGGATTTTCGTCGGGATATAATCAAAGGATCCATGCGTGCTCAAAGACGTAAAACGGTTATTTGGGAAATGTTTCAAGCAAATGTGCATTCTCCGCTTTTTTTGGATCGAATAGACAAAACATCTTTTTTTTCTTCTTTTTATATCTCTGAAATGATGAATCTCATTTTTAGGAATTTGGTGGGGAGAGAACCAGAATTGAAAATTTCACATTTATATTTTGAGGAGGAAGAGACAAGGGAAAAAGAGAAAAAAAACGAAGAAAAAAAAGAGGAAAATGAACGTATAGTAATATCAGAAACTTGGGATAGCATTATATTTGCTCAAGCAATAAGAGGTTTGATGTTAGTAACCCAATCTTTTCTTAGAAAATACATTGTATTGCCTTCATTGATAATTGCTAAAAATATTGGCCGTATGTTATTATTCCAATTCCCCGAATGGTATGAGGATTTGAAGGAGTGGAATAGAGAAATGCATGTTAAATGCACTTATAATGGTGTTCAATTATCAGAAACAGAATTTCCCAAAGATTGGTTAACAGACGGTATTCAGATAAAGATTCTATTTCCTTTCTGTTTGAAACCTTGGCGAAGATCTAAAATACGATCTCATCCTAGGGATCAAATAAAAAAAAAAGGAAAAAAAGACAATTTTTGTTTTTTAACGGTTTGGGGAATGGAAGCGGAATTCCCTTTTGGGAATCCCCGAAAACGACCTTCCTTTTTTGAACCCATTTATAAAGAACTCCAAAAAAAAGTTAGAAAAGTGAAAAAGGATTTCTTTATACTTCTAAAAGTTTCAAAAGAAAAAACAAGATGGATCATTAAAATACTTCTAGTTCTAAAACGAATAATGAAGGAAATTCAAAAAGTAAACCCAATATTCTTATTTGAATTGAGCAAGGTGAAAGTATATGAAACGGCTGAAAATGGAAAAGATTCCGAAATAAATAATAAGATTATTCACAAATCAACCATTCAAATCCAATCCATGAATTGGACAAATTATTCACTCATAGAAAAAAAGATGAAAGATCTTTCTGATAAAACAATCACAATCAGGAATCAAATAGAACGAATCACAAAAGACAAGAAAAAAATAATTCTAACTTGTGCTGATAAAAGATCAAAATCACAGAAACATATTTGGCAGATATTCCAAAGAATAAATATACGATTAATACGTAAATCACATTATTTTATGAAATCTCTGATTGAAAATATATATATAGATATCTTGCTATGTATGATTACCATTCACAGGATCTATTTCCAACCTTTCTTTGAATCAACAAAAAGAATAATCAATAAATCCGTTTACAACGATCAAACAAATCAGGAAGGAATTGATGAAAGAGATCAAAATACAATGAACTTTTTTTCCACTATAAAAAAGTCCTTTTCGAATACTAATATTAGTAATAGTACAAAAATGTATTATGACTTATCCTCCTTGTCCCAAGCATATGTATTTTACAAATTATCACAAACCCAATTACTTAACAAGTATCAATTGAAATCTCTACTTCAATATCAGGGGACTTATCCTTTTATTAAGGATAAAATCAAGGATTATTGTATGACACGAGGAATATTTGATTACAATTCAAGACATAAGAAAATTCATAAGTCTGGAATGATTGAATGGAAAAACTGGTTAAAGGGGCATTATCAATACAATTTATCTCAAACCAAATGGTCGCGGTTAGTACCGCAAAAATGGCGAAATAGAATCAATCAACGTTATAGGATTCAAAATAAGGACTCAATTAAAGTGGATTCATATAAAAAAGAAAAAGACCAATTAATTCATTACGTGAAACAAAATTACTATGCAGCGGATTCATTGACAAATCAAAAAGAAAAATGGAAAAAACACTACAGATATGATCTTTTATCACATAAATATATGAACTATGGGGATAAGGAGGATTTTGATATTTATGGGTCAAGATTACAAGTAAACGGGGTTCAAAAAATTCCATATAATTTCAATAAACCAAAATCCGAATCATTTTATGTATTGGTAAGTACAGCTATTAGTGATTATCTAGAAGAAGGATATATTATTGATACGCATAAAAATCTAGATAGAAAATATTTTGATTGTCGAATTCTCCACTTTTGTCTTAGAAAAAATATCAATATTGAGACCTGGACCAATACACATATCGGTACCAAAATTGATAAAAATACTAAGACTGAAAAAAAAATCAACAACAAATTGAAAAAAAAAGATATTTTTTCTCTTATGATTCATCAAGAAATCAACCCATCCAATCAAAAAAGTATTTTTTTTAATTGGATGGGAATGAATCAAGAAAGAGTTTATCATACCATATCAAATCTAGAATCTTGGTTCTTCCCAGAATTTGTCTTACTTTTTGATGCATATAAGATTAAACCATGGATTATACCAATCAAATTACTTCTTTTTGACTTTTATTTTTATAAAAATAAAAGTCAAAATAAAAACATCAATATAAATCAAAAAAAATATCTTAAATTAGAAAATTCCAACCAACAAAAAAATGAGCAACAGGACCAAGTAAATCTTGTATCAGATCTACGAAAAGAAAACAAAAAAAAAGATATTGAAGAGAATTATGCGAGATCAGACATTACCATTAAAAAAGGTAAGAAGAAAAAACAATCCAAGAAAAACAAGAAAGCAGAACTAGATTTCTTCCTGAAAAAATATTTCCTTTTTCAATTAAAATGGGATGACTCCTTGAACCAAAGAATGATCAATAATATCAAGGTATATTGTCTCTTACTTAGACTGATAAATCCAAAAGAAATTGCTATATCCTCGATTCAAAGAGGAGAGATGCATCTGGATGTAATGCTAATTCAGAAAGATCTAGCTCTTACAGAATTGATAAAAAAAGGAATATTAATTATCGAACCAATTCGTCTATCTATAAAAAGGGATGGAAAATTGATTATATATCAAACTATAAGTATTTCATTGGTCGAGAACAATAAACACCAAACTAATAGAAAATGCATAAAAAAAAGTTATATTGATAAGAGGAATTTGGATAAACCCATTGTACGATATGGGAATATGCTTGTGAATGGGGACACAAATTATTATGATTTCCTTGTTCCCGAAAATATTCTATCTCCTAGACGTCGCAGAGAATTGAGAATTTTAATTTGTTTCAATTCCCATAATTGGAATGTTACGGATAGAAATAGAAATCCATTATTTTGCAATGAAAACAACATAAGAAACTCTGGAAAATTTTTGGATGAGGACAAGCATCTTAATACGGATACAAATAAATTCATTAAATGCAAATTTGTTCTTTGGCCCAATTACCGATTAGAAGATTTAGCTTGTATGAATCGCTATTGGTTTGATACCAATAATGGCAGTCGTTTCAGTATGTCAAGGATACATATGTATCCACGATTTAGAATTATTTAATTTAATAGTATATTTCCTATATCATATATATATATATATCTATATTCCGTGACATTTTCGGTATATGAAAGCCGAAAGATGTATGCATATGCTATGTTATATTTTGGTAAATGATACAGATTTAATGGTGTATCCATTCAATTGGATATAGGAATAAATAAATTAGGGGAATCCTTTTAGATAGAAATAAATTCTTTTCTTTCGTTAATGGGGAAACATATTATCCCTTTCTATCCAAATCAAATTTTCAATTTGATTTGGATAAAATAAAGAAGTAGTATATGAATAAATCCAAATTTTTGTGTGTACTAGATGTGTGTACTAGATTAAAATAACCGGCATAATTCTTTTTTTTTTTTTATTATTATTTTTCCTGATCGGAAAAATCCATGAAAAAGAAAGAAAAAGGATAGAAAAATTTTTTATGGTCAAAAATTCATTCATTTCCATTATTCCACAAGAAGAAAAAGAAGAAAACAAAGGTTCTGTTGAATTTCAAGTATTCAGTTTCACCAATAAGATACGGAGACTTACTTCACATTTGGAATTGCACAAAAAAGATTTTTTATCACAAAGGGGTCTACGAAAAATTCTAGGAAAACGTCAACGGTTGCTGGCTTATTTGTCAAAGAAAAATAGAGTACGTTATAAGAAATTAATTGGTCAGTTGGATATTCGAGAGCCAAAAACTCGTTAATTTAATCGTTTGAATTTTTTAGTAGTATTCCATTTTTTGTTTTGATGAGTCTCGTTTTGAGGAATTCATGGAATAATGAATTAAGGAAGAAAAGATATGACAGTACCGGTTACAAGAAAAGATCTCATGATAGTCAATATGGGGCCTCACCACCCATCAATGCATGGTGTTCTCCGACTAATCCTTACTCTCGATGGTGAAGATGTTATTGACTGTGAGCCCATATTGGGCTATTTACACAGAGGAATGGAAAAGATAGCGGAAAATCGAACAATTATACAATATCTACCTTATGTAACACGATGGGATTATTTAGCTACTATGTTCACAGAGGCAATAACCGTAAATGCGCCAGAACAATTGGAAAATGTTCAAGTACCTCAAAGAGCTAGCTATATCAGAGTAATTATGCTGGAATTGAGCCGTATAGCTTCTCATTTGTTATGGCTTGGACCTTTTATGGCGGATATCGGTGCACAGACTCCCTTTTTCTATATTTTCAGAGAAAGGGAATTGATATATGATCTATTCGAAGCCGCCACAGGTATGCGAATGATGCATAATTATTTCCGTATTGGAGGAGTAGCTGCTGATCTACCTTATGGATGGATAGATAAATGTTTGGATTTCTGCGATTATTCTTTAACAGGAGTTGTTGAATATCAAAAACTTATTACGTGGAATCCCATTTTTTTGGAACGAGTTGAAGGAGTGGGCATTATTGGTGGAGAAGAAGCTGTAAATTGGGGTTTATCAGGACCGATGTTACGAGCTTCTGGAATCCAATGGGATCTTCGTAAAGTTGATCATTATGAGTGTTACAATGAATTCGATTGGGAAGTCCAATGGCAAAAAGAAGGAGATTCATTAGCTCGTTATTTAGTACGAATCGGTGAAATGAAGGAATCCATAAAAATTATTCAACAGGCTCTAGAAGGAATTCCTGGAGGACCTTATGAAAATTTAGAAGTACGACGCTTTGATAGAGCAAAGAATTCCGAATGGAATGATTTTGAATATAGATTTATTAGTAAAAAACCTTCACCCAATTTAGAATTGTCGAAACAAGAACTTTATGTGAGAGTGGAAGCCCCAAAAGGAGAATTGGGAATTTATTTGATAGGAGATAATAGTGTTTTCCCCTGGAGATGGAAAATTCGTCCACCCGGTTTTATCAATTTGCAAATTCTTCCTCAGCTAGTTAAAAGAATGAAATTGGCTGATATCATGACGATATTGGGTAGTATAGATATCATTATGGGAGAAGTTGATCGTTGAAATGATAATTGATACGACAGAAGTACAAACTATCAATTCTTTTTCTACATCGGAATTTTTAAAAGAAGTGTATGGACTAATATGGATTGTACCCATTTTGACCCTTATATTGGGAATAACAATGGGGGTACTAGTAATTGTGTGGTTAGAAAGAGAAATATCTGCAGCGATACAACAACGTATTGGGCCTGAATATGCTGGCCCGTTGGGAATTCTTCAAGCTATAGCGGATGGGACTAAACTACTTTTTAAAGAGGACCTCCTCCCATCTCGAGGAGATATTCGTTTGTTTAGTGTGGGACCGTCTATAGCGGTTATATCAATTCTACTAAGTTATTTAGTAATTCCTTTTGGGTATCGTCTTGTTTTAGCCGATCTCAGTATAGGTGTTTTTTTATGGATCGCCATTTCTAGTATTGCTCCTATTGGGCTTCTTATGTCAGGATATGGATCGAATAATAAATATTCCTTTTTAGGTGGTCTACGAGCTGCTGCTCAATCTATTAGTTATGAAATACCATTAACTCTATGTGTGTTATCAATATCTCTACGTGTGATTCGTTGGAATATGAACTTTGAACCTCTCTTCTAGAAATAAAAGAAAAAAGAAAGAGGTTCAATGTATTGAATAGATGTTTTCATTTTTTTTTTTTTTTTATTCAGCATTCGGGTTGATGAGTTAAACCAGATAGTTATATGAGTGAAACTAAACAGCTTCCAAATTTGTAGTAAGAAGAAACAATCTCATTCCCTATGTACAAGAATAAAGTTGAAGTAAAAATAAGCAGTGTAAACTGCTTACCCCAAGATTAAGATTTTTTGATTAGTCATCATATCTTGAAGCGGGCGCAAACAAAAGATCAACTGTATGGAGTTTCTACTACTGTCTCATATGTATTACTATACCGGGGATCAATCAAAAGTCAGTGGACGGTTAGGAACACCAAGGTACACAAAGGATTAGTAATGGAGATAATGTAAGGTATCAAAAAAGAGGTATTTCTTCATAAAACGAATCATAATAAGGACTTGAAATTGGTAGAAATGATCAAGTAGTACTTCCCTACGATTCCGATCTAGAGTATGCTCCTATTCACTGGTTAAAGAAATGACTATCAAGAACGAATTAATTCTTTATTTTATTTTTGAGTATCCTCCTCTGAGACAGAAGAACAGGAAAAAAGAAATGGAATGCAGTAATTGAATGAATAATAAAAAAAGGGGATCCCTATTTATTCTTTTCTCTATCCATATTCATACATATCGAATTCTTATCACGATTCATGAACTAATGACTAATTCTTTTTATTTTATATTGATTGATATAAGGAGTATTTTATTGAAATATTAAGTTATTACCGAACAAAGAGAAATTTTTATTGTAAAGGATGAGATCAATTCGGAAGCACTTTTTTTATTATTCTAGCAGACAGAATTCCATTGGTCTAATTTGGGACTTTCCGATGTATCTTTATTCTATCCATCCAAAGATGGTGATAATACCGAACCCGTCCTTACATTTTTTTTGTGGCCATCGAGGAGCCGTATGAAGCTGAGGTCTCACGTACGGTTTTGAAATAGCGATGGGAACAGTGATGTTATTATCGACTATGATTATCTAACAGTTCAAGTACAGTTGATATAGTTGAAGCACAGTCAAAATATGGTTTTTGGGGGTGGAATCTGTGGCGTCAGCCTATAGGATTTATTGTTTTTCTAATTTCTTCTCTAGCCGAATGTGAGAGATTGCCCTTTGATTTACCAGAAGCGGAGGAGGAATTAGTAGCAGGTTATCAAACCGAGTATTCGGGTATCAAATATGGTTTATTTTATCTTGCTTCTTACCTAAATTTATTAGTTTCTTCATTATTTGTAACAGTTCTTTACTTAGGTGGGTGGAATTTACCTATTCCGTATATATCCATTTCTGAGCTTTTCGGAATAAAAAAAATCGCCGGCATTTTTGGAATAACAATGGGTATCCTTATTACATTAACTAAAGCTTATTTGTTTCTCTTCATTTCTATCACAACAAGATGGACTTTACCTAGAATGAGAATGGACCAGTTATTAAATCTTGGATGGAAATTTCTTTTACCTATTTCTCTAGGTAATCTGTTATTAACAACTTCTTCCCAACTTGTTTCATTATAAATAAGAGAATACGATAACACTATTTTAGATTCATAATCTCTATCAAACAAGAGAAAGAAACGTCAAATTTTTCATGTATATCTACAATATGTTCCCTATGGTAATTGGGTCCATGAATTATGGTCAACAAACAATACGAGCTGCAAGGTACATTGGTCAAAGTTTCATAATTACCTTATCCCACACAAATCGTTTACCTGTAACTATTCAATATCCTTATGAAAAATCGATCACATCAGAGCGTTTCCGGGGTCGAATCCACTTTGAATTTGATAAATGTATTGCTTGTGAAGTATGTGTTCGTGTATGCCCGATAGATCTACCCGTTGTTGATTGGAGATTTGAAAGAGATATTAAAAAGAAACAATTACTTAATTATAGTATAGATTTCGGGGTTTGTATATTTTGTGGTAACTGTGTCGAGTATTGTCCAACAAATTGTTTATCAATGACTGAAGAATATGAACTTTCTACTTATGATCGTCACGAATTGAATTATAATCAAATTGCTTTGGGTCGATTACCAATCTCAATAATTGGAGATTACACAATTCAAACAGTTATGAATTCGACTCAAATAAAAATAGACAAAGATAAACCCTTTGATTCAAGAACAATTACCGATTACTAAGATTTTGTTTTGATATAAAGGATCCAAGCTTTTTATTTTGGGTAGTCAGTAACTACAAATAAAAACTAATGATTGTTGAGAATCACTCTTTGATTTAAACTAAAAATATATTTTTAGTGATGATTTCAAAATAGCAAATTTCAACTACTTTTTTCTTTTTTTTCTTTCGGATAAATATAAATAAAGTAAGGTTGGCCCAATAATTTTATCTATATCTACATTAATCCATATTCAAATTCAATTCAATTATAAATGTATCATATACATTATTATATACAAGAAAACAAAAATAGGGTAACCCCTTTTCCTTTCCTGGACCATTTATTTAGTAAAGTTAAAGTAAGGTCATGAAATAGTTAAAGTTATTTATTTTGTATTTTATACATAATGGGTTTACCTGGACCAATACATGATATTCTTGTTGTATTTCTGGGGTCAATTCTTGTATTAGGGGGTCTGGGGGTAGTATTATTTACCAATCCAATTTATTCTGCCTTTTCATTGGGATTGGTTCTTGTTTGTATATCCTTATTCTATATTTCATCAAACTCCTATTTTGTAGCTGCCGCACAGCTCCTTATTTATGTGGGAGCCATAAATATCTTGATCATATTTGCTGTAATGTTCATGAATGGTTCAGGATATTCCAATAATTCCTATTTTTGGACCATTGGAGATGGGGTCACTTTGATGGTTTGTACAACTATTCTTTTTTCACTAATTACTACTATCCCAGATACGTCATGGTACGGAATTATTTGGACTACAAGGTCAAACCAGATTATGGAACAGGACCTAATAAATAACGTTCAACAAATTGGGATTCATTTATCAACAGATTTTTATCTTCCGTTTGAACTCATTTCAATAATTCTTTTAGTTTCCTTGATAGGTGCAATTACTATGGCTCGACAATAAGCAATAAAAATACTTAACTTAAAATGATTCCCAATTCTTAGAATTCTAACTAAATTCTAAATAAATAAATAGAAATTTTTAGTTAAATCTATCTACCGTCAATATCTTCTTTTGTTGTGTAATTGTTCTATTCTAATCAATTGAATCGGTTGAATTGTTATTCATATTGAAACGAATCGAGATTGATAAGGAGTTAGTCAATGATGTTTGAGCATGTCCTTTTCTTGAGTGTTTATTTATTTTCTATCGGTATCTATGGATTGATCACAAGTCGAAACATGGTTAGAGCGCTTATGTGTCTTGAGCTTATACTAAATTCGGTTAATATCAATCTTGTAACATTTTCTGATATATTTGATAGTCGCCAATTAAAAGGAGACATTTTCTCAATCTTTGTTATAGCCATTGCAGCTGCTGAAGCAGCTATTGGACTTGCTATTGTTTCGTCGATACATCGTAACAGAAAATCAACTCGTATTAATCAATCGAATTTGTTGAATAATTAGTGATAATCATCATAGATAATTTAAATAAAGACACATAAAAATATTTAATAGAATTGAAATACTATTTTTTATTGAATTTGAATGCAATTCAATAAAATGGAATTGCATTTTTATATTTATATTGAAATAATGATGACCAATTTGTTGGCCAATTAATTTTAATTCGCATGTGTAACTCGTATCATCATAATTGTTGAAACGAAAATCAAAGTGTCTTGACCTTTTCTCATAAACAGATTGATTTAAGAAATATATTGATTGTTTTTAATAAACCACTGTTTCGTCTGGTGTCTACAATATTACAATATATAATATATGATTCATTTACTACTAATTTGATTTGACCAGATCGAAAATCTTTTATGTTCAAAACTGTAATTTATAGATCCAATGTCACATTCAGTAAAAATTTATGATACATGTATAGGGTGTACTCAATGTGTACGAGCTTGCCCCACAGATGTATTGGAAATGATACCTTGGGACGGATGTAAAGCCAAGCAAATAGCTTCCGCGCCAAGAACCGAGGACTGTGTAGGTTGTAAGAGATGTGAATCTGCCTGCCCAACAGATTTTTTGAGTGTCCGTGTTTATTTAGGGCCTGAAACAACTCGCAGCATGGCTCTATCTTATTGATACATTACAAAAAACTCCACTTGAATCATTTGTGATTCCTCTTTACCGACAAAAGCCCGTGCTCGACAAAATATATTATTTTGAGGACGGGCTTCTCTGGTCAAAATGTATCTTGTCTTTATCACGAGTTATTTTCCTTGGTTAACAATACTTGTTGTTTTACCGATATTCGCGGGTTCCTCAATTTTCTTATTCCCTCATAGAGGGAATAAGATGTTTAGGTGGTATACTATATGTATATGCTTATTAGAACTCCTTCTAACGACTTATGCATTCTGTTATCATTTCCAATTGGATGATCCATTAATGCAATTGAAGGAAGATTCTAAATGGATAGATGTTTTTGATTTCCACTGGAGACTAGGAATCGATGGGCTTTCCATAGGACCCATTTTACTGACAGGATTTATCACTACTTTAGCAACTTTAGCAGCTTGGCCAATTACTCGAAATTCGCGGTTGTTCTATTTCCTGATGCTAGCAATGTACAGCGGTCAAATAGGATTATTTTCCTCCCGAGACTTTTTACTTTTTTTCATCATGTGGGAGTTAGAATTAATTCCTGTTTACTTACTTTTATCCATGTGGGGGGGAAAGAAACGTCTCTACTCGGCTACAAAGTTTATTTTGTACACTGCAGGGGGTTCCATTTTTTTCTTAATAGGAGTTCTAGGTATGGGTTTATATGGTTCCAATGAACCAACATTAGATTTTGAAAGATTAATTAATCAATCATATCCTGTGGCATTGGAAATAATATTCTATTTTGGCTTCCTTATTGCTTATGCTGTCAAATTGCCGATTATACCCCTACATACATGGTTACCTGATACCCATGGAGAAGCACATTACAGTACATGTATGCTTTTAGCTGGAATCCTATTAAAAATGGGCGCATATGGATTGATTCGGATCAATATGGAATTACTACCCCACGCTCATTCTATATTTTCTCCTTGGTTGGTGATAATAGGAACAATGCAAATAATCTATGCAGCTTCAACTTCTCTTGGTCAACGTAATTTAAAAAAGAGAATAGCCTATTCCTCTGTATCTCACATGGGTTTCACAATTATAGGAATTGGTTCTATAACCGACATGGGACTCAATGGAGCTATTTTACAAATGCTCTCTCATGGATTTATTGGTGCTGCACTTTTTTTCTTGGCGGGAACGAGTTGTGATAGAACACGTCTTGTTTATCTCGAAGAAATGGGAGGGATATCTATCCCAATGCCAAAAACATTTACCATGTTCAGTAGCTTCTCGATGGCTTCTCTTGCATTGCCAGGAATGAGTGGTTTTGTTGCGGAATTTTTAGTATTTTTTGGACTAATTACTAGTACAAAATATCTTTTAATGTCAAAAATGCTAATTACTTTTGTAATGGCAATTGGAATGATATTAACTCCTATTTATTTATTATCTATGTTACGTCAGATGTTTTATGGATACAAGTTATTTAATATTCCAAACTCTAATTTTTGGGATTCTGGACTACGAGAACTATTTCTTTCAATCTGTATCTTTCTACCCGTAATAAGTATTGGTATTTATCCCGATTTTGTTCTCTCGTTATCAGTTGACAAGGTACACGCTATCTTATCCAATTATTATCATAGATAGTGTTTCATTAATGAAACGGAAGGAAAGTCTTATAATTCTTTGAATTTAATATTTTGAAAATCGTTTGCTGTACTGTATAATGAAAAAAGAAATAAAATGAATAAGAATTGTAATTAGATACATCTCGAGTTTTTGAGAACCATTTAAATTTGAATGATTCCTTGATTCAAACGGTTCTCAAAAACTCATAAAAACAAACTTTCGTTATATATGGGATGATGTTTTTATCTTATGTATTCTTCATGTAGTTTATTCAATTAGATGTTTATGTGAATGAACCATAACTATGTAGACCTATTCCTAATAGATTGATCCCAAAATAGCATATCCAAATTATAATAAATCCTATAGAAGCTACAAGTGCCGAATTCGTACCTTTCCAATTTATATTTGTTCTAGTATGTAAATAAATCGCGAATATGGTCCAAGTAATAAATGCCCAAGTTTCCTTGGGGTCCCAATTCCAATAGGATCCCCATGCCTCATTAGCCCATACTGCTCCACAAAGAATACCTATGGTTAAAAAGGTAAACCCTAGACTAATGACACGATAACTCCAATAATCCAAACGCTCAGTTAATTGATATTTGTAATAATTTTGAAATGAAGGAAAAGAAGTGTTTTTAAAAACACTTCTTTTTTCATTCAAATATTCAATCTCACCAAAGAAAAATGACTTAATTAATAAATTATAGCTTTTACAAAAAATTTTGATGTTTTTTCGAAATGTAATGACTAGAAGAGCGACTGATAATAATGATCCGCATAAAAGAGCTGCATAGCTCAATAACATCATACTTACGTGCATCATTAACCACTGAGATTGTAGAGCAGGTACTAATATTGTGGATTGATGCATTTCAGTTGAAAGACCCGACATGGCAAAGCCTTGAGTAAAAATGGTACTTGGTGCAATTATTGTGCTTAAATCGTTTTTAAGGTTACGTATCTTGGGAATCATATGAATAATGAAGAAACTACACGAAAGGAAGATTAATGACTCGTATAAATTACTTAATGGAAAATGTCCCGAAGAAATCCAACGAGAAATTAATAATCCTGTTATAGAGAAAAAGGTAGCTATCATCCCTTTTTCTGATGAATCACGTAATCCTACAATTTTGTGGACTAATAAGGTCATCAAATGAATCATAATCACAATTGAAATGATCGAAAAAGAGATATGAGTTAATATATGTTCTAAAGTCACAAATATCATAAAAGGGGTCCCATTACAGAATTGGAAATCGCGAATTGAATACATTTTAGGATCTATTGTATCTCTTTTAGAAGATGCCGCCACTCGGACTCGAACCGAGATGCTTTAGCACTGCTTCCTAAGAGCAGCGTGTCTACCGATTTCACCACGGCGGCTTACTTGAAATAATAATAGTCAATTCATGTTGAATCGTCGAGATTCAAGGATTCAATATAGTTTAGGAAACATTAATTAGAATCAATGAATAAAGACTGGTTTGTGGTTTAAATATTTGAATCTTCAATAAAATACCTACCTAGGTAGTATCGTCGTGGGTTTTTTAACAATCAACTTTCATGTACTAGAAACTAAGTTTTCTCCAAACAGTTGGAACTCCATAGTTTTTTCTCGGTTGAGGTATAAAACTAAGAATTGTCTTTTTTTCTCAATTTTTTTATGATTTGTTTTTCATTTATCCGATTTCATGGATTCAAATGAAAAAGATTGAGTTTTTTTTTCAATGAACAAAATCAAATAACTAGGATTTCATATCTATCACAATTTCATCATTAAATACAAATAATTTGTTATTTTTCTAATGATTTCGATACCTTAGTATATTTAAATTAAAGTATTAATATTCTTTATTGCGCATATAATTTTTAATTTATAATACCATTTACAAAACCAATTAAGTTTTGGGATAGGCATATAACAAAAGAGTTTCAATCTCTATCACAATTGTACTTTTCTATTGTGAAAAGTACAATTGTGATAGGGAAAAAAATAATACTTAGAACCCAATATACAAAAAACTCTTATTCTATATATCACAGCAGTGAGTTCTAAGTAATATTGAGAAATTTAATACAGAAAAATACATTAGTTAACATTCATCTTACAAAATTTGGGGTTCTTTAGGCTATATCAATTGAGATTATTCTAAGACTTTATTATTTGTTTGTCGCACAAAAAAACTTTTTGAATGCCCGGTGGAAACCGATTTCGCTAAAGAAAAAGTTTTTACTGCAACTAAATATCCTTTTTTCTTCCAAATATTTCTACGAATACGTTTTTTTGACATAGAAGTACGTTTTTTTGGAACTGCCATTCAAAAAGGGGGGTTCCTCCTTTTATCGTTGTAT